TTTCTTCCGCCGGTAAAAGAGGAGAGTCTTTCTTCAATAAGAAAGCATATCCCGGAGAAAGAAAGCAAGTAAAATCGGACCAAGCAAGCGATCGTAGGTACGCTATATATTTATATAAGCAGATTGGTGTGGAACTAGATCCTCCGCTAGAGTAACAGTTGTTGTGTAGCCAGGCTCACCTGCCCAATGTCAGAGATTCTGTTAGTGTTCCGTGTACTAAGTTACAAGACAAGAATGACTTTTTCAATCATCGTATAGAAGCCTTGTTTTGTGAGTGAGTGAAGAAGCCATAAACAACCGGTGCGGCACCTGCAGCGAACCCACTTGAGAATGCCAAGCCTGGTAGGTGATCGGAGTTATATACAAATTGAGGAAAAACAAGCTATGAGCGGACACCAACAACCATTATCGTTTTCGGTAGAGAAGACTGCCCGCCAGGGTGGAGATAGGAAAAGTAAAGTAGTAATCCTCGAGACGATGGATTTGCTTATCGTGAGTGGCCATTAGACTTAGCATAAAGACCCTAGTGAAGGGAAAGAATTCGTCCGGAGTGGCACGAGGGTCGATGGTTTTGAGTGGGTTTGCCTTGGTATCGTGTTCATACTGTTGTATTGAATGATCCCGGCCGCTTGCTTTCTGTTCATATAATGCACATACAACTCTGGTTGTTGGTTGGGCCGCTTTGATGGTAGGTTTCAATCCTTCTTTCCCACTTCAAAAGAAGGGTCTGAATCCTCTTTGTCGACCTATAGGGCTACTCAGCCCGACCTAAGCTAGCGCTAGAAAACAGAAAAACTAGACTAACTACGGGTGCGCATCCTGACTACCAGCTACAGATCCTACCTTTCGAAAGGGGATTATAACTTCTATTTGAATCGAGATATAGTTAGTGGTGAAGTTCTCATAGCATGGGAAGAGCCCTGCCTCTCCCTTATGAAAGAAGCCTTACCGTCAGTCTTTGCTCTCTTATTCTTATAAACGAGATTTTAATATTCTAACGGACTCGGTTAACTTTCATTAGAGTAATTAAGTACCGAAACCCATCAAAAGAGCTACCTTCGCTAGGCCTCTCTACTTGTAACTTGTAACTCTTCCTTCCTCTTGCTTCTACAACGTCGCCGCTACGCCTACCGTAATACGTAACCTGTCGGCCCTTTCATTCCACTTTCTTTAGCTCTTTCTTTGTCTTCCTTTTCTCATTGCGGAAACCATAATTATGTAATCGAAGAACCCCGGGGCGGGGGTAGGGCTTTCAGCGCCTTTATGCATCTGTCATTAATTGTCAAAGGTCCTTTTATATGATGTCAATAGGTTGCCTTCAATTCAATGACCGATGAGACGAGATAGAATCCCGGCGAGGGAGTGAACAGAGCGATAGCTCAGCCAGTAGCTCTGGGTGTACGAAGCAAGCAAAGAGCAGATACCCTGCAAGCGGGTGGGAAAGCCTAGGATCATGTCATTACTACTCCGCGGGAAATTGGACCGTACGAATGAAGAAGACTGACCGTCTTTGGATCATCCTTTTCCTAGCCGATCAGGGAAGTTCGGATACGCAGCATTAGGGGCAGATTTCCCTATTCTGGTGGCTACTCAAGGTGAAACTGGGTCTGCTCGCAAGGGCAAGCAAAGTTGCCATCATTCGAGACCTTCCGCCGATAAAGCATGCTATCAAAGTAAAGAGTCACCCAAGAAGGCATTTCCAACCGAAACTTCACCTGTCGCAGAACCGTAACCCATCACTTGGCCTCTCCCTTCATGTGCATACCTAGATCTTCATCATTCTATTCCACCGAAAGCAAGAATGGCATAATCAATCGCATCTGCAACCGAAACCCAAGCTGGCGAATAAGCAAGTTCTTTTTTTCTTTCCCCTATTCTTATGAAATTGAGAGAAAGAGGTCCTGCAGGAATGATCTATTCTATTAGAGTTCCGTTAGCCGAAACTATCAGTTATCTTTATCTTATCGAGAGTCCTTCAGGTTTGAGTTCAGTTAGCCAGCCCTTCTTTAGGGTCAGAAGTGCGAGAGATAGCATCTAAAAGATGAAAGGCAAAAGCAAATAAGACTTTAAGCGAGGCTGCTTCATTCAAGTCTAGGACTTAGGCAAGACTTCTAAATCGAGGAGTTAGGAAGCAGTTTAATCGCATTTATCGTCTCTCGCTCTGATCTGGTGTCGTCGCTCACAGTCCAAGAAAGGTAGTCCTTTCATTGGCTAACGGGATTACGCTTAATGGGATAGACCGATCATCGCTTCCTTCCTCTACTAGAAAGGGATCAGGTTTATCATATATAATATAAAAACATTGATTCTAGCTCCTCACCTCTGCTTGCTAAGAGCTTCTTTCTTTCCCCTGAGGGCTTAACTGGTAAAGAATACCAAGAGTTGAACTCAGTCATATTCCCCCGCTCCAATTCTTCCTCTCCGATCTAAGAGCATCTTCGAACTTCTCCGAATCCGTCTTTGTCGATCGTCTTGTCCCTCCTTGGATTTGAAAACGAAAAGCCTCTGCTTAATCCTTCCTCCCCATCCTCGACTACTGGTCGGGCAAGGATTCCGGTTGAAGCAGATCCATCCTATGCCTCATCAGGCTCTGGCGCGCGTTGAGCTTTTCCGTCTTTAAACCCACCTCCCTATACTGCGAAATGAGTTTCATAATAAGTTTCAAAATAACCTAGAATGAACACCATCTGGAGCTATGTCTGAAAGTATATTAATGTAGGTAGGCTTAGCGCTTGGTAGATCAGGAGCAGAGGTTGTAGTATAGTAGTTCCAAATCTAACTTCTGAAGAAGGGAATACCCGGTTCACTTTTCATGGGTTTTTCCTAAAAAAAAGCCCTGTTCTAGCAAACTAACAACTCTAGTTTATACTGAAAAGAAATGGGCTAGCCAAACCCGACAATAAGAGGGGAGAATGATTACGCGATTGCTCTTCAAAGAAGACAGGATTCACACCTTCTCTCAAGTAGACAGGGAAGTCTAACGTGCTAGCTCGATGTTGTTCATTCTTTGCTAAAGAAATGGGGTTTTTTCACTACTTTTGCCAGTAAATGGGTGGAACATTAGGTTCCCTTTCTCGTTTTCTGGTTAGGAAATAGCTTCCTTCCTCATTGCAGGAACCAGAGCAAGCACTGGGAAGTCTCCATTGAAATCTCTTTTAGTGCCCCCCCTTCCTTTAATTCCATCAAACCCTCGTAGCTTCATTAGGAGACTCCGGTGATAGACTAAGAGAGTCGGCTAGGTAGTACACGATGAGGATTCCCCGCCTGAAAAAAAATAGGAAAGGAGCTTTCCCTTGTTGGTGTGGGTACAGTTAGAATTAAGATGTATGATGGGGTTGTTAGAACCTTGGAGGTACGGCATGTTCCAGAACTAAGGAAGAATCTAATATCTTTGAGTCTTCTTGATTCCCACGGTTACCGGTATTCGGGTGAAGGTTATTCGAGGTGCCCTGGTTGTGATAAAAGGGAAGGAGAACTGTCCAAGCTTATGAACAAGCTCAATATAGCCAAAGGCGGGTGGGTAAGGGCATTGAGGGTTTCGGGAAGGGATTATGTAAGCTTTGAAATGAATGGAAAGATAATCTACTTTCATTAAGTGATTTATTAGATAATCGAAAACAGAGGATCTTGAATACTATTCGAAATTCAGAAGAACTTCGTGGAGGGGCCATTGAACAGTTGGAAAAAGCCCGGGCCCGCTTACGGAAAGTGGAAATGGAAGCAGATCAATTTCGAGTGAATGGATACTCTGAGATAGAGCGAGAAAAGTTGAATTGAATTAAGGAACAATTAGAAAATTATAAGAATGAAACTATTCAGTTTGAACAGCAAAGGACGATTAATCAAGTTCGACAACGGGTTTTCCAACAAGCCTTACAGGGAGCTTTAGGAACTCTGAATAGCTGTTTGAACAACGAGTTACATTTACGTACGATTAGTGCCGCATCTTAGGGTCGATAAAAGAAAAAACGGATTAGTCTTTCGCATTATTTTTTTTTGTTTTCTTTCAAAAAAGAATTAAGAAATACTCATGGTAACCATTCGAGCTGACGAAATTAGTAATATTATTCGCGAACGGATTGAACAATATAATAGAGAAGTAAAGATTGTAAATACCGGTACCGTGCTTCAAGTAGGCGATGGCATTGCTCGTATTCATGGTCTTGATGAAGTAATGGCGGGCGAATTAGTTGAATTTGAAGAGGGGACAATAGGCATTGCTCTGAATTTGGAATCAAATAATGTTGGTGTTGTATTAATGGGTGATGGTTTGATGATACAAGAAGGAAGTTCTGTAAAAGCAACAGGAAGAATTGCTCAGATACCAGTGAGTGAGGCCTATTTGGGGCGCGTTATAAACGCCCTGGCTAAGCCTATTGATGGTAGGGGTGAAATTTCAGCTTCTGAATCTCGATTAATTGAATCTCCTGCCCCCGGTATTATTTCGCGGCGTTCCGTATATGAGCCTCTTCAAACCGGGCTTATTGCTATTGATTCGATGATTCCTATAGGGCGGGGCCAGCGAGAATTCATTATTGGGGACAGACAGACCGGTAAAACAGCAGTAGCCACAGAAGATGCTTTTTGAGCAATCCGCTTCAGCTGCTTCGGTAGGCAAGCCTTCTCGATTGAAGTATGAAAGAGACTTTTTTCGATTCAATGTGGTTGAATAAGAGAAGACAACAAATAAGTAGTGCTTTCCTGGATTAAAGCGGGTTTTTTGCTAATGAGATGAGGGTCGATGGTTTTGACGAAGGAATCTCTTTGACTTTCTAGTGCCATAGCTTCGACTCCACCCCAGTAATAGTAATAGGAGGGAGCCGCTACTTCACCCTCTTTTCGGGGGGATCGGGATGAGGCAAAAGGGGGGCTTTATGAAAGTCCTCGGGGTCGTTCAATAAGTGAGTGAAAGAGGTCTCATTGGGAGAATTGGGAAGAAAGAAGGCCAGCCTCCCACTATGTGAAAGAAGAGCCTTTCTCTCATATTCACCTATATATAATATATACAAAAGGTAGTTCGCTTAGCCAGGCTTACGCCCCTTAGATTCCTCGAGCTTGTAAACATAACTCTTTCCATAAAGCATTTCTCGTCTGTCGCCCGGTCTGATTGAGGGTGGGACCTGATATCTTAGCTGCTGCTTTCTCCGCACCTTCGTCTGCTAATAGCAATACAGTCAACACCTGCGCCTTTCCCTGAGCCGGATGCGGATATGCCGACATTTGCTACATACTTTAGTACTTCTTTCAGAGTTCACTAAAGCTATCTTACTTCCTTACTTCCGAGTTCGCCACAGAACCAATCGGGAAAAGGAGAAAAGGAAGAGAAGAGCTAAAAAACTTTAGAGGCGATACTTACTGCACCCGATTGCTCTGCACAGCCCTATTAAGCAAATGAACCCGTGGATAAGTAGGCCTTTCTTCGCTATGTAAATAGAGCGCCGGAAAAAGTTCAAGACCCTCTACAAAAGAATGGATTAAGGTGATAGAGTGTTATCAAGGCTTCGGAATTCAAAAAAGTGCTCTTTTTTTTTTCTCGTCAGCGGATTTCGCTCATCAAGTTCTTGTTTGATCTGCCGCTGTTAGAACACCACCATATTCATCTTTTTGGGGTTAATGCTCTCAATGGTGAATCGATAATTCGATATCCCTTTTTTCGTACGACGACGGAATGGAAGAAAAGCAAAGAAACCTGCGATGGCTACTGAATAACCTCCTTTTATTTTCTTAATAATAAAGCCTTTGACCTTTGTATTCGTTCGCCAAATCTTGTTCAGTTCCATCCAAGCTCGGTTTTGTCTGAATCTTCGTGGAAGAAGAAGAAGCGGTTCACCAGCCACTAGATCTGTGGATCCCACCAAATCATTAAACCTGGCGGCTGCTCGCTCTTTGATCAGTGATTCACCGGCCACTAGATCGATGAAGAATCTCTCCAAAATCTGCTCTTTGATCAGTGATTCACCGGCCACTAGATCCAGGGATCCCACCTTATTCTCAAACCTGGTGGCTCGGTTGATTGGCACTCCTGTAAGCTCATCTTGCATACAAATTCTGGGGGTCCCAAGTCCTGTATCTACCAAGAACATTTCTTCCCTTAAGCGTAAAACTTCAGATTGTAAGGCGTTTCCACTACATAAGAAAAAACTTGAATTAGATCTTGGAAATGATCGACTTAAATAGATGCTCATCATAAGCTTTTTTTCCTCCTCTTCTTGTTCTATTGATCAGAAGCATCCAGCAGCGCCACGCCAGTAGAAAGAGCCAAGCTCCATATCTAAGGAAGAACCAATAAAATGAAAGGGCGTAAGCAACGGAAGACTTCTCCTTTCCTTTATCTTTACTATACTATGCACGAAGCGGAATAGCAACTCCATTTGCTACGCCCTTGAATTTCATTATGAGCAATGAATCAGGTGGGGATTCATTCGTACGGCATGTAAGACACCTATAGTAGCGGACCAGTCTTATCTCGCATCGGACATCTTGAGTTGGACACTTTCCCAGTGGATGCACCCCACTTACTGGATAAGGTGCTTATCGATCGCTACCACACAGGCAGTCATCTCTTTTTTGGACGAAACTGTTTGAGCTGATAGGACGACAGCCGATATTTACTCAAGAGGTTCTGTGGTTAAAAGATTAGAAGTATAGTCTGATTCACTTGCTATGGCATTCGTAGCTCAAAACCATCGAGCCTAACAAATTGTTGAGTTCGGCTTTCAGGGCTACCTACTTGAGGGCTTATGTAATATTATATAAAGAAGAGCCCTCTTAGGGCCTTTTTGTTTAAGGGCTGCTCGCCTTTTGAATAGAAGGAAGTGGGAGAACGGAGGTGATTTCGGTAAACCGATGCATGAGCTGAGGCTCCCATGTCCCGCCGACCCTCCGAAAAAGTCAGCTCATAGGGAGTCAGAAGCAAGCAGAGTCAAAGGCGGGTCAAACTCACATAAGCAGAGGGTCGATGGTTTTGACATGAATGAAAAGCGAGAAGCCGTGCCGCGGGGGACTGACCCACTATCAATAGATCTTACTTACGGGTAAGAGTAGGAACATCTATTAGTCCGTATCGTGGGTCTACTTGTTACAAAAGGCGAACATCCCCATTCCATTCACATAGGTCCTCAGGCAGACATCGAAAAGGGGACGAAAAGAGTCTATTTACCTTTACAATATTCCGGAATGTATCATGGCTCTATCTATTCATTAAAAAAAAAAAAGAGTTCTGCATCTCTCCGGGGCTGGGGGAACAAATAGGCGTGGGGAAGAGGGAGAGGGGGGGCTACGAACCCTCTCCCCTTGTTGTTCCCGGACCACCCATCCCTTCGCCCGGCCAGGTGAGATCAGATTTCTCGAACGAAGTGAAGTGATAGGAAGAGAATACTGCTGGCGGGATATCTCTATTCATTAAACCCCCCTTGTATAGTAAGGGGAAAACTAAAGTGCACTCCTGCGCACCAGCTGAAGAAAAGAGCTTTGGAAGCCTTACCTTATTATTATTAAAAGGGGAAAGGACGTTAAGCACCTATCTTACTAATAAGAAGAAAGAGGTTTGAAGACGCTCGACCAAGGTACGAGGAAGGGACGACTCAAAACCATCAAGCCTAACAAATTGCTGGATCAAAGTAGTAAATTATCCATCCACCCGCCAGCAGCAGAGGGGGTTCGATTCCCGTTATACGCGATGTGGCGAAAAAGACTGATTCAACGAGATATGACGTGCCCGCATTAAGATTTAAAACTTGTCGTCTACTTTCAGGAAATGTTTGGAACAGAGAACTTACAATAATACAACGCCGCATTCTCCGAAAATTGAGGAACAAGAAGAGATCTATTAAGAGAAAGATTTATTCGAGAGAAAATCTTAACAGTTACATCCAATCACAAACTACACGCAAGTTGTCCCTTTTTCATGGAGATTTACCCATCACAGAGATGCACAGAGGAACAGAACGAACTTCATATATCCCTTTTCTACTTAATCCAGAAACAAGATCGGACGTTATTCCGGTTCGTCTCCATTTTCGTGAAACTATTCCTCAAGCAAGGCAGCCGATAAGTCATCGAAGGGTTTGCGTGAATAATGGAATGGTAAGCATTACTCATTTTAAAGTTTCCCACGGTGATATAATATCTTTTCAAGAAAATGATGCGAGAACCCGCGGTGAAGAAATAAGGAGATCTTTCTATATCGAAATATCATCAATTGAAAAAATCAAAGGCAAATTCCTGGATCACCCGATAAGAATGTGGAGAAGAACAAAAACAGAATGGTTCCGCCTACTCAAAACTAAGAGGGGATGCCGCCTACTACTAAAATACCGGTTTTTGCAACAGTTGCGTTCTTCTATGCAAGAAGAAGGCTTAGAAAGAACAAAGAAGTTTGGATCCGAAAAAGTATGCTTAGGCAGTTCTTTCGCTGAGCACAACAGAATGAAGAGGAATTTGTATCATTTCAAATCCCTATTCTTATCGAAAAGAAGGAACGAGAAAAACCGAAATATTCCTACTCGAACAAGAAGTCCTATAGTTTACAACTCTTCTTTATATAGTAATTCGACCTATTGCTCCGCATCCCCCTATCAGTTTACTATGAAGAGAAAAATAAAAAGGATCGAACTACCTACTCATTATTCGGAGGTGAATCATAGAACACCAAAAGCTGTGGTATCTTATGGACCTAACATAGGTCACATCCCTCACGACATAAGATTGAAAGATCCAAACCTTCTTCTTCGGAGCGGAAACGGACGTGGCCAAAACATATAAAGATCGGCGTAGTCCCTCACAGGGACATATCTATCCGGATAGAGGATAGTCTAAATCGATTCATAGATAGATCTCTCTCCATATAGATAGGTATCTCCGTGGATAGAGATAAAGATAGGGATCCATCTAGATCTTGATTCACTATTTCCATTTTTTTTCGTGATTCTAATTGATTGCCTTTTTTTGACGACAAGTTTTAAATCGGCAAGGAAATTTGGATTTCAATTATTAGGTCGGAGCGTAGACGAGCGAGCAGAGCCCAGGAAAGAGGGAAGCCCGTCATAGAGCAGTCGACTAGAAGTAGAAGACTGCTGGCCTGAGAGAAGGCGGCCTCTCTCGGGAAACATGGCCCAATTTCTCTTCTTTCTTTTTTTGATTTCAGCTTTCTTTATTTTTTCAGGGGCCCAGAACGCTAAAAGGTGGGTGGGGGAGAAGGAAGCCGAACCTCTAATCGACCTGGGCACATAAAAAATTCTCGGCGTCGAGAGAGATTTGAGATTCCGTAAGTAACTCAGTGAGTGCAAGGGCTTGGCTTGGAAGAAGAAAATGAAATACGAACAACCGCGCTGGTCGTAATAGATCGACTTTCATGCTAGTTCTTGCTCCAGCATGAAAGTTCCATTTCAGGGAAGGACGACGTACTATGATACTTTCTGTTTTGTCGAGCCCTGCTTTGGTCTCTGGTTTGATGGTTGTACGTGCTAAAAATCCGGTACATTCCGTTTTGTTTCCCATCTCAGTCTTTCGCAACACTTCAGGTTTACTTCTTTTGTTAGGTCTCGACTTCTTCGCTATGATCTTCCCAGTAGTTCATATAGGAGCTATAGCCGTTTCATTCCTATTCGTTGTTATGATGTTCCATATTCAAATAGCGGAGATTCACGAAGAAGTCTTGCGCTATTTACCAGTGAGTGGTATTATTGGACTGATCTTTTGGTGGGAAATGTTCTTCATTTTAGATAATGAAAGCATTCCATTACTACCAACCCAAAGAAATACGACCTCTCTGAGATATACGGTTTATGCCGGAAAGGTACGAAGTTGGACTAATTTGGAAACATTGGGCAATTTACTTTATACCTACTATTCCGTCTGGTTTTTGGTTCCTAGTCTTATTTTATTAGTAGCCATGATTGGGGCTATAGTACTGACTATGCATCGGACTACTAAGGTCAAAAGACAGGATGTATTCCGACGAAATGCTATTGATTCTAGGAGGACTATAATGAGGAGGACG